GATTTAATCAGAAATATCGACAGATTTTTCGGAGTCAAAAGAAATATGAAAGAAAAAAATGAAAGAAAAAGGTGTATACACTGTTCTAATTTCATCTATATCGAATTTGACTATCAGAATAGTGGATATAGTCATAATTCAATGGGTTAGGTCCACTTACTTTTTCTTTTGTTGATTTCGAATCGAATTTTTACAATTGTTTTGATGGAAAACGGTCCAATTTGGAGATTTAAGCATTATTCATTATAATACGTAAATATTAGTCATTATAATAAACAAATGTTTAACTTTATAACTTATAGTAATTCTAGTTATAGTCTAAATCATTCGAATCTTAACTTATTCGTTCGAATTTTTCTGATTTCATTTTAGAATTCAAATTCATTATAGAATTTATGACTTATTTTTATTAGAAATTTCGATTATCAACACTATCTCTATTCTCCCTCAAACTCAAATAGGAATACTGTCGCTGGAGTTTTATGAAAAAGGACCAAAAAGCCCCTTATCGGATTTGAACCGATGACTTACGCCTTACCATGGCGTTACTCTACCACTGAGTTAAAAGGGCCCATTTGATTCAATTCTTGAATAAGTCATTAAGGGGGATAAGATATATCTATGGACATAGATTATAAATCAAATCTATGGAAAGTAAACATATAAATGAGTATTAGGGAGTAGACCCATAGTAGCTCATTCATAAACGAGAATTTTTTTCCCTAATGGGCTAAACTAGTGAATATAGGTAAAAAATGCCTTATTGATATTGAATTTGATAAATATCAATGGTTTGAATTATTTTCAAAGCTAAACCTAATTGAATTGCTCGTCATCATAATAAAATTAATTTGATTAATACATGTACCTCCTACCAAAAATCACTGATGAAGGGATTCTATTTGTCCTCTGAACCAAATTCTTAGAAAGAAATTTTTGATAACTTATTGACGCCTACCCTTTATCAGAATCAGATTTCCATATTGATTATTTCTTAATTTCCTGGTTTAGTGTGAAATAGAGATATCTATCTTACTAATGAGTGTGAATCAATGAATGAAAGCGAAAGCACTGGGATTTAGCCCTTTTTTCTGGCTTTCTGGCAGATCAACGATTCCTGGAAACGATTTCGTATTCTTTTTAGTCTTTTTTTTATTGTTGTTTTCTATTTTCATTTCTTTCATTTCTATTTTCATTTCTATTTTATTAATTAGTTCTATTTTAATTAGTTCATAGTCTATTTTTTTTTTAAGATTAATAAAAAGAATAGATTCTTTATGTAGTTAAAACGGATAATGTCGATTAGAATGAATGATTCATGAATATATAAATGACGAATCCAAAAATTCTACGAAATCATGAAAGACGGAAAGATCTTTTGAATCTATTCATACCATTTCGTTATATTGACATTTTCAAAAAACTATTCATACTATCGTAATAGTATGTACTATCCTAATAGTATGCTGATGGTTGGGCAAATGTGCCCCCATCGTCTAGTGGTTCAGGACATCTCTCTTTCAAGGAGGCAGCGGGGATTCGAATTCCCCTGGGGGTAGGGTAGGGTATTGCGAAAGGAAATAGTTATGGATTCTTATCATTAAGAAGTCTGTAATTAATTCTTCCTGGGTCGATGCCCGAGGGGTCAATGGGGACGGACTGTAAATTCGTTGGCAAATATGTCTACGCTGGTTCAAATCCAGCTCGGCCCAGTAATTCACTGATCCGGCATGAAATCATATAACCCCTTTGTTCTCTCGAACTGCCTCATATGGAAAAAAGTCAAAATTTCGGATATATCTCTACTTGTTATTTATTTTTTTTTTTTTATATTTATTTGATTTTCTCTATTTTTTCCCACAAATTCTGATCTTTCTAATGATCTAGATTCATATTTTTTATTTGAAAGATTGGTTATCAATCGATTTTGATTTTTGAAATAAGGAAAAATGACTAGTAATCCGTGTCGTTAGCGCTAAAGTGTATATCTATGTGGATATACTACACCCCGCCTCTGTCATAAGGCGGCGATTCCGATCGAAAATCAAAATAAAAAAAAAGGGTTTCAATGAAATCAAAAGAATATGTATGCTGTACACTTTATTTAATTATTTAATTTCCAATTTAATTTCGAGGGGATTGTAGTTCAATTGGTCAGAGCACCGCCCTGTCAAGGCGGAAGCTGCGGGTTCGAGCCCCGTCAGTCCCGACGAATCAAAATCCATTAATCCAATAAAAAAAAAAATAGATCAATTCATTTTTCCCCTTTCTGTGAAAAGGGGACAAATCACAAAATTTCAGTCCAAAAAAATGATCTTTCTTATTTCTTTTTGTTTCTTTGCAAATACAATGAAATATGGGAATTTTCATTTCTTCAAGTAGTACCGATTGATAGAGACATATGTGAATTAGTCCAATTATTGGTAGCCTTAGTATTCGTATTCGGTATTCCAAGAGATATCTAGGAGTTTGGCTTTTTCGATTCCTCCCGATCCAATCAAATCGAGTACCATATCTTTCTAGGTTGTACATACACAAATGGAATTTGTATGATACAAAATGAATTGTATTGCCTTGATAGGATTTTTTTTATCTTATATGAAATATCTTATAAGAAAAGGATCCTCTTTTTTGGCTCCAATTTTCTGCAACCTCAGTGTGCAATTTGAAACAGTCTATCTCATTCAAATTGCACACTGAGGTTTTGATATATTATATGTAGATGCATTCCATTACTAATCTGCGGATAGGGGATATTAAATAGGAGAAATAAATAAAAAAGAAATAAGGATACCGTCTCTATTTTAAATTATAGGGGGAATGAATAATCTTTTTTAAGGGTTTTCGCCGAAGAAAAAACAAACTCTAAAAAATTGATAGAATATTTGATTTTTTTCTATACTGGGACTTGTCTTTATCACACTTTTTTGTTTTCCAATAAGTTAGATCATTACTACCCTTTCTATATTTCTATATTCTATTGTTTATTGGGGTTTGTTTATAACCAATCTAAGCGAAAACGTAGTTAGATGATACTTCGTCAGATGATTGTAGAAGGAAGATGATAGTTTTATAGAAAATAAAGAAAGGAATAATAAATAAGAAAAGAATAAAACAATACAATAAAGTAAAGAAATTTTCAATTGGATCAGGAATCCATTTTTAGATTCGGTATGGATAAATGATCTTTCTATGTTATACTATTCAATTCTCGACGATGAATCGATTTGATAGCTCAGATATTGTTATTCATGATATTGATCCGATTCGATATCATCGAGATAGAATTCATCCCATTGAATTTAGAGTCGAAAGATTTATCATCTCTATGGGATTAAATCCCGAGTTATTCGAAGTAAAGAAAAACAAAAACGATGAGATTATGGAAGTAAATATTCTCGCATTTATTGCTACTGCACTGTTCATTCTAGTCCCTACTGCCTTTTTACTGATAATATACGTAAAAACAGTTAGTCAAAGTGATTAATTTGAATAAAACTCGACTTCTTAGTTCTTCTCAATATCAATGATTGAAGAAATCAAATGAAAAGTATTTCAATTTCGTGTCTTAGATGAAATCAGCGGACTAGAATCAGCAGTATTTTTTGAGATCCAATAGTATGTTAGAAAGAAATATATATATTTCTTTCTAACATTTTGTTATTTTATTCTAATATATAAACTGTATAAAGATATAACCTTAATCTAGATTAATCCAGAATATTATCTTTCTATTCATATATCTAGATATTAATCTATCTAGACATGAGTTTATCGGTATGAAATGTACACAAGAGCACAATTCTATTTATTTTCTTCATCTATTTGATTTGTGTTGATTTCAAATAATTTGAAAAATAATCTGAAATAGTCGAAAAGCATCTCTTAGGATTGGAATTCCTAAATTTCTTTTTTTCTTTTCAATATGAATCCTGCCATCTACCGAACGAATAAAATCAATGAAAAGAAAAAAAAGAGTCTGGGCATATATTAAAATTAAAAAAGAAAAAAATCTTTTTTTAGCATCCAAAGAAGTAATTAATTGAGGAGTTGACAGATCATCTGAGGTAAGGAATTCTAGAAAAGCTTTTTCAGATTTCAACGAAAAGGATTAGTAAACCCCACCCATTTTTAACCCTTGAATCATGATATAAAATGAGTCAAGTGAATAAGTCCAATTTCTAAAATAATAAAACAAATACTCAAATACTTCAAATACTAAAGTAATCACTAAATACATGTGACTTGTGCAAGACAATATCTTAGTATGCATATTATCTCGTTGGAGAACCTCAATATCTATCTTATTTCCCATCGAAAAGCCACTTCAATTTTGAATATTATTTTATTTATATTTATTTTATTTAAATTGAATTTATTTATATTTATTTATTTAATAATAATGAATTTTGAATATTAATTCATTTTATTTATTTAATTTGAATATTAATTAATAAAAGAACTACTTTCTTTTTCTCTTTGAACAGGAAAAAGGCAAACAAATAAAAATGAAGGGAGGGTTTCATTCTTCCCCATTGTCCATATATAACTCTGGCACGAGGGGGTTTATCAAAATAGATAATTTAGGAAGAAGTGGGTTGGAATCAATTTCCTATCATTTGTAGGCCTTTTACTTTTTACTTTCGAAATATGAACACGTAAATCATTGAAATATTTGTTTAATTATGATTGAAAAGGTATTATTCATCTATTATTCATAGAATACATTACTACACCCCAATCCAATAGAATTTGTCAATGAAGAAGTTTTTAATTCAATTTCTAAATTCTTAGAAATTGAATTAAATATAAATAAGTGAATTCACTTTAATTTAAATAGTTAAATTAACAAAAAGTCTTTGCAGAGCGATGTATAAAAAAATTGATACAGTTTGATTTCTCCAATTCAATTAGTAGTATCCCTAGAGTCCACTTCTTCCCCATACTACGAGTGAAAGGGAAAATGTAAAGACTACCATTAAAGCAGCCCAAGCGAGACTTACTATATCCATGTGTATTATGTCCCCTATCTCTATGAATATGAAGTTTTTTTCCATTAGTGTTCAATAATAATAGTAGAATCGCTGGCGCAGAGTCAAAAAAAAAGATTCTGCTCAATACCATCGATGAAACAATCCAAAAAACCAAGTAATTAGAAATTATATAAGAACTTATTTGAATTCAAATAAGTTCTTATATAATTTCTAATTACTAGTAGAATCGGGAAAGAGTAAACACAAACAAAAAACAGGTATAGGCAGCGACACCTTGAAAGTATCAAGAAAATCTTACTAAGATGTAAGAATAAGACCCTTTTTCTTTCTCTTCATTAAGTCAAAAAAGTGGAAAAATCTAGAATCAAGATAGATGACTATCTATTACCTACTATTTTTCCATTTGTCGAATCCTACACTATTTCCGTAAAACAATCGGAAAACAGCCTCTTCCATTCTTGACTAGACACTTTACCTAAAAGAAAGAATTTTTTGACTTTTTATTTTACTTTAAATAGATATCTAAATTTAAATATATATCTAAAAGAAAATAAATATATATTATGTAAAAAGTCAAAAAATGGATACGTATAAGGAAAAGTCAATTATCCATTCAATCACTATTAGATTGATTGAATTCCCCCTACTCGAAAATTTTCATGAGTTGTATACAAACTATCTTCTGTCCTTTCCCCAACTACTAATTCGTCGATTCCTTGCTCGCTGTCCCTCTCTTGGGGAAAAATTAGACAAGTTATATTAGCAAAACGGAATAAGGTATTTCACCTATTTTGTTGATCAGGCGACACCCGGATTTGAACTGGGGAAAAGGGGATTTGCAGTCCCCCGCCTTACCACTCGGCCATGTCGCCAAGGCGATACAAAATAGACGAAAAAATTTCCCTTTTTGTGGTTGGGGTTGGATCTATCTCTTCGATTCATTTTTTATAGTATCTTAAAACGCACACTATTGAAATTTTTTCACCTTTCTATTTCTAGTGAAAGGAAATGTGTATTTTTAGTCACCAAAAGCCAAAATTCAGGACAAATTAGAACCATTAACTATTGACTGTGAATTTACGAACGTGGATTTGAATCTAAAATTGGCTTTACCTAATCATATAAGAAGAGCAAAATTAATACGGAATTAATCAGTATTGATTTTTTTCAATAAAAAAATCCTTCTCAATCTCAATTATAACAACAATTATAAGTATATGTAAACCCCAGAACATAAATTTTTGCACAGACATCTAATCGGATATCTTATTTGTCTATAATTCCTACAGGAAATTGGGAAATTTTCGATTCCATTTTTCATTGAATCAAAATAGAAATTGTCATCATAGAGCATGACATGTCTTGTCCAGAATAGAACTGCAATAAAAGAAGAGATGTGTATAGGTAGCTATAGTTATACCCGCGTATGTTTCATTTCTTATGTTATGCAGTTAAATTGTATTATACGAACTCTATTTAAAAAGAAATCTCTTCTATGCAAATCATTTTTCATTTTTTTTTTTTTTTTTACTGGTATCTAATTGTATTAGAATATCATAATAATGGTAGAAATGGAATAGAAATTGAATCACTTTTTGTTATTTTATACAAAACCCCATAAGTCTAAGTTAAGCTCAATTTCTCAATTCCTTTCCAGTTGTATCTGTTGTAAATTCCAATTTGATACTCAAATTCTCCTTTTTTCTCTGTTCATACATTCCATATCCATATATGGAGTTAGATAAGATTTTATGTGATTCTGTAAACAAAATAAGAATCCCATTATTGTATATTTATTGTATTGGATCGTTCTTCACTTCATCCAATTATATGAATCGATCTAGCAATAATGTAATGGGAGTTTTTTCAATAAATTAAATGGGAAATGAAAAATGTTTGGGAATGGAAATGAGGGAATGGCTACAATACCTGGATTTAATCAGATCCAATTTGAAGGGTTTTGTAGATTCGTTGACCAGGGCTTAACAGAAGAGCTTTATAAGTTTCCAAAAATTGAAGATAGAGATCAAGAAATCGAATTTCAATTATTCGTGGAAACATATCAATTAGTAGAACCTTTGAGAAAAGAAAGAGATGCTGTATATGAATCACTCACATATTCTTCTGAATTATATATATCCGCAGCATTAATTTGGAAAAGCAGTAGGGATATGCAAGAACAAACAATTTTTATTGGAAACATTCCTCTAATGAATTCCCTGGGAACTTTTATAGTAAATGGAATATACAGAATTGTGATCAACCAAATATTGCAAAGCCCGGGTATCTATTACCGATCCGAATTGGATCATAACGGAATTTCGGTCTATACCGGCACCATAGTATCAGATTGGGGGGGAAGAGTAGAATTAGAGATTGATAGAAAAGCAAGGATATGGGCTCGTGTTAGTAGAAAACAAAAAATATCTATTCTAGTTCTATCATCAGCTATGGGTTCGAATCTAAGAGAAATTCTAGAAAATGTGTGCTACCCTGAGATTTTCTT